CTTCGTATTGTCGATATCCCAAGAAACAGTCACTATATGACTGAATTGATCATAATCATATAGTTGTAGCAACTGAAATCCTTTTCATAAAAAAGAAATCTGATTATGAATTGTGAAAAAAAAAGGGATGTGGAAAAATGGAAGGATGATAGAAAGAGAGAATAAAGATCTCAATGATATCAATGATATATGATTCCCATATGTATGGTTTATGAAGAATTACCCCATAAAAAAGCAGTGTTATAAAGCATCAACATCAATATTCAATATACTCAATATACAATAAAATAGAATAAGATAGAATAAGAAATAGAATATACAAATAAAAAATAGAAAGAAAATAGAATAAAAGAAATTTAATTCAAAAAAGAATCTAAATAATCAAATAATCTAATCTATTATGTATGTAATATGTAATAAGATAGAAAAAGAAGATATCAAACATCAAAGACAAAGATAGAAAAATAGATAATAGAAAATAGAGAATAATTTAATTGAGCTTCGGGTTAAGAAAAACTGAGGAGATTGACTCGGAAACAAATAACAGATTCTGTTAAGAGCTCCATTGCAGAGTTCAGGCCTAAGCATTAATAGAGAAGCTATGGGAACGATGGAACCTGTGATTACATAGGATTTTCTTGAAAACGAATTAATCCTAATGATTCATTGGGTAGGATGGCGGAATGAACCAAGAAAAAATGGATTTCTTTTGAATGGTCATGAATTGACTCTACAAATGAAGGAGGAAAGAGTCAATATTCGCCCGCGAAACCTTTCTTTATTTTTCTTTCATATTTCATTTATTGGATAACTATTGGCGTAATTCAATAGAGGTCAAGTAAAATACTTTAGAAATCTTGATAAAATAAAGAAACATTATCTAGAAATTAGATAATTATATATAAAATATATAAACATGCCTAGTTATAGATAAAGTTATCTATGTAATTCAATCTAAAAATCTAAAAAAAAAATTAGTATATTCTTTATTTTGATAGAATGAAATACATATGTGTATATGTAATATTATTGAATCATTTCATTCGCGAGGAGCTGGATGAGAAGAAACTCTCATGTCCGGCTCTGCAGTAGAGATGGAATTTAGAAACAATCATCAACTATAACCCTAAAAGAACCAGATTTCGTAAACAACATAGAGGTAGAATGAAGGGAATATCTTGCCGAGGCAATCATATTTGTTTTGGCAGATACGCTCTTCAAGCACTTGAACCTTCTTGGATCACAGCTAGACAAATAGAAGCAGGGCGAAGAGCAATGACACGATATGCGCGTCGTGGTGGAAAGATATGGGTACGTATCTTTCCCGACAAACCTGTTACTGTAAGACCTACAGAAACACGTATGGGTTCGGGCAAGGGATCCCCCGAATATTGGGTATCCGTTGTGAAACCGGGCCGAATAATTTATGAAATGAGTGGAGTATCCGAAGCTGTAGCCAAAGCTGCTATGGAAATAGCTGCATGCAAAATGCCTATACGAACTCAATTTGTTATTTCAGAATAGGTAAACAAAAATAAAAGAAGAAGAAGGAGTATTGAGAATGAAAAAAAACCACGGATTTCTTTATCTCTGGACAGACAATATTTCTTTTTTCCATTATCCCTTGCATTAAAATAATTAAAATAAGAGATTAAAATAGAATGATATGATTCAACCTCAGACCCTTTTGAATGTAGCGGATAACAGTGGAGCTCGAGAATTGATGTGTATTCGAATCATAGGAACTGGTAATCACCGATATGCTCATATTGGCGATGTTATTGTTGCTGTAATCAAAGAAGCAGTGCCCAACATGCCTCTAGAAAGATCAGAAATAATTAGAGCTGTTATTGTACGCACGTGTAAAGAACTCAAACGTGACAACGGCATGATAATACGATATGATGACAATGCAGCGGTTATCATTGATCAAGAAGGAAATCCAAAAGGAACTCGAATTTTTGGTGCGATTGCTCGGGAATTGAGACAGTTGAATTTTACTAAAATAGTTTCATTAGCACCCGAAGTTTTATAGATGAAGATAGGATATATCCTATCTTCCTATCTATATTCTAGATAATTCTAGATATATATATATATATATCTAGTATCTAGAATACAAATATAGAATAGAATTAGAATATAGATAGAATAGTCAAATATCTGAAATCTGAAATAGATCCGATTAATAGATTGTGTCTCATGCATATACTTGAAATTTCTAATCAATTTTTTAGAATCTAATAATGAAAAAAAAAAAAAAAAAAAATTCAATAAAAAGAAAACAAAAAAGAAGCATGTTGATTATATCAAAATTAGGAGGCACCAATAATTATAGTTCGTCATGGGTAGGGACATTATTGCCGATATAATAACTTCTATAAGAAATGCTGACATAGATCAAAAGGGAAGAGTTCAAATAGTATCTACTAATATCACTAAAAACATTGTAAAAATACTTTTACGAGAAGGTTTTATTGAAAACGTTCGAAAACATCAAGAAAGTCAAAAAAATTTCTTGGTTTCAACCTTACGACATAGAAAGACTAGGAAAGGGGATAAAATAATTTTAAAGCGTATCAGCCGACCCGGTCTACGAATCTATTCCAACTATCAACGAATTCCTAAGATTTTAGGTGGTATGGGAATTGTCATTCTTTCTACTTCTCGAGGTATAATAACAGATCGAGAAGCTCGATTAGAAAAAATTGGAGGAGAAATTTTGTGTTATATATGGTGATTCTCCTGGATACCCTAAATTTATCTCGAATTTATGATTTGTAAAATAGAGAGGAGAAATGAATTATAGAACTCTTCCTCTATTAGTTAATACTTAAAGGGGGTTCCCTGGAATGAAAGAACAAAAATTGATTCATGAGGGTTTAATTACTGAATCACTACCCAACGGTATGTTCCGAGTTCGATTAGATAATGAAGATTTAATTCTAGGTTATATTTCAGGAAGAATCCGGCGCAGTTTTATACGTATACTACCTGGAGATAGAGTCAAAATCGAAATGAGTCGTTATGATTCAACCAGGGGACGTATAATTTATAGACTTCGCAAAAAAGATTCGAACGATTGATTAGATTATTCTTTTAAACATCCTTTTCATAGGGATATAATTCGAGGTTCAAAACTGCAATAAACTGATTTTTGTTTCCAAAAAAATAGATTCAGAATGAAAGTAAGGAATGATAAATATGAAAATAAGGGCTTCTGTTCGTAAAATTTGTGAAAAATGTCGCTTGATTCGTAGGCGAGGGCGAATTATAGTCATTTGTTCCAATCCGAGACATAAACAGAGACAGGGGTAATCCTTCTCAAGTTCTAAATCAAGAACCACGTACATGTAAAAAGAAAGAAGAAAGTATTCGTTTTCATATGAAATAGATATCCCTGTATCTTTCTGTAGATTTTCTGATTCTTCTTTCTTTTTATTTTATTCTTATGAATATAATCTAATAAAATATGACAAAACCTATAGCAAAAACGAGTTTACGTAAGAATGCACGTATTGGTTCAAATAAGAATGAACGTAGAATACCAAAAGGAGTTATTCATGTTCAAGCGAGTTTCAACAATACTATTGTAACTGTTACAGACGTACGAGGTCGGGTGGTTTCTTGGGCTTCCGCAGGTACTTCTGGATTCAGAGGCACAAGAAAAGGAACACCTTATGCTGCTCAAGCCGCGGCTTTTAATGCTATTCGTACATTAGTTGATCAGGGTATGCAACGAGCAGAAGTTCTGATAAAAGGTCCAGGTCTCGGACGAGATGCGGCATTACGAGCCATTCGTAGAAATGGTATGCTATTAAGTTTCGTACGTGATGTAACACCCATGCCGCATAATGGATGTCGTCCTCCTAAAAAAAGACGTGTGTAGAAATAATAATTTAAGAGATTCCAAGAGAAATAAATGATTCAATGATCTGATCCAATAATCATAAATAGAGAGAAAAATAAAAAATAATAGTATGGTTCGAGAAGAAGTAGCAGCAGGATCCACTCGAACACTAAAGTGGAAATGTGTTGAATCAAGAGTAGACAGCAAGCGTCTTTATTATGGTCGTTTCGTTCTGTCCCCGCTTATGAAAGGTCAAGCCGATACCATAGGTATTGCCATGCGAAGGGCTTTACTTGGAGAAATAGAAGGAACATGTATCACACGTGCAACATCTGAAAATGTACTGCATGAATATTCTACGATAGCAGGTATTGAAGAATCAGTACATGAAATTTTAATAAATTTGAAAGAGATTGTATTGAGAAGTAATCTCTATGGAGTTAGGGACGCATCAATTTGCGTCAGGGGTCCAAAATACATAACAGCTCAAGATATCATCTCACCACCTTCTGTAGAAATAGTTGACACGACACAGCATATAGCTAACTTGACAGAACCAATTGATTTGTGTATTGAATTACAAATCAAGAGAGATCGCGGATATCATATGAAATCCACAAATGACTCTCACGATGGAAGTTATCCTATAGATATTGTATCTATGCCTGTTCGAAATGCGAATCATAGTATTCATTCTTATGGGAATGGGAATGAAAAACAAGAAATACTCTTTCTAGAAATATGGACGAATGGAAGTTTAACTCCTAAAGAAGCACTTTATGAAGCTTCTCGTAATTTGATTGATTTATTGATTCCTTTTCTACATGCAGAGGAAGAGGACATGAATTTCGAGAAAAATGAAAACAGATGGAATCTACCCCTTTTTTCCTTTCAAGACAGATTTACTAATCTCAAGAAAAACAAAAAAGAAATTCCATTGACATGTATTTTTATTGACCAATCAGAATTGTCTTCCAGGACCTATAATTGTCTCAAAAGGTCCAATATACATACATTATTGGACCTTTTGAATCACAGTCAAGAAGATCTTATGAAAATGGAATATTTTCGCATAGAAGATGTAAAACAGATATTGGGCACTCTACAGAAGCATTTTGCAATAAATTTACCTAATAAAAATTTTTCATTTTTTAGTTTTTATAAAGAAAAAAGAATAGAATAAATTTTTAATCTCCGACACGGTCCATATATTTGTAGAATAGATCATAATAAGATTGATGTATCTAAGGAAGATCCCCTTCTGGATCTTCCTTAGATACCTATGTCGTGGTATTTAACGGTTTAATCAATTTGAAAAAGACCTAAAGTTAGGGATTTCTCAATAGGTAAAGTTGCTCCAATACCTAACCAAAGAGCTACTGCGGTACCGATCAAAAAGACTGTTGTAGCTACTGGACGACGAAATGGGTTTTGGAATTTATTGACATTCTCCAAAAAAGGTACTGTCAATAATCCTATTGGTACGGAAACCATTAAAAGAACACCCAATAACTTATTGGGTACTGTGCGAAGTATTTGAAATACGGGAAAGAAGTACCATTCGGGTAATATTTCCAACGGAGTTGCAAATGGATCCGCCGGTTCACCGATCATTGACGGCTCTAGAACTGCTAAACCTACATTACATGCAATAGTGCCTAGAATTACTACTGGAAAAATATATAAAAGATCATTAGGCCATGCAGGTTCTCCATAATAATTATGTCCCATCCCTTTAGCCAATTTAGCTCTTAATACAGGATCATTCAAATCAGGTTTCTTTGTTATTTGGATAGGTGAATTCTTGTGGATCCATCCCCCAAAGGAACCGGACATGATAATTTTTTATCATCCGGCTCGAGCAAGAATCAAAAGAATCACAGAAATAGATCCATAGAACATAAATAGGTCCCTAGAAGATCTATATTTCATACATATCTACATATATGATGTAGAATGGTAGAATGACTCTATGTAAGAAAAGATTTATCAAATTTCATTTCCCCGAGTTTCAACGATTCATTATTCATTGCAAAGAATTTAGTTCTGTCAACAAGGAAATGCTCAATATCCAAGTCGGCTTACAAATTTGATCATGATCAAGCGCTTTTTGGATTGTCTCATGTCTTTTGGTTGGTATTTATCCCCACAACATCTTGATTTTCGTACATACAAAAATACAAAGTTTTTACTTGTTACTAATAAAGTCTAGCCCATGTTATTCCTTAGATCCCTTAGTTAACTCCGATAGTATCATAGATTATTAGGGTTGATGCAGAGGAAATGAATGCATCTACATACTATCAAAAAATTACTAAGATTACTATGCAAACTAATACGAAATACTAATACTATCAATTAATTATAAGAATTAATTATAAGAAAATTACTAAAAAAAAAATTAAACAAAGTGAATAAATAGAACATTGGATCATTCCACATCACTTATTATAGGGATCTTACGGAGCCTGTTCATGCCATGACATGATTCGGGTATGATCATAGAAAATATTCTCCTCAAGCGAACCGGCCTATCCTATGCTATAGAAAGGAACTGACGTGATGGTTGGATGCGGAGACACATTGGGTTGTGAATTCCAACATGGCGGATAAAATAATATATCTGCATGGACCAATCAATAGTTCAAGTCACACACTCCCATAATCCATCCTCTTTTAGGAAAATATACTTCAACTATTTGATTCGTATCAAATAAACAATACTTCAGAGTTGAATAGAAGTATCCAAATAACATGCCTTATTTTTCAATAATCCATATTTGTAGCAATGAAAGACTCTTGTCCCTCCCCGATATGATAAATTACAAATATCTATAATCTGCCTTCTCTATAAAGGACCCGAAATACCTTGCTTACGTATCATTGGAAAGTGCATTAACATAAATATGGCAGTAAGAAGAGGCAATACAAAAGTATGTAAACTATAAAAACGAGTCAAAGTGGATTGGCCCACACTAGCACTTCCACGTAATAATTCTACCAAAGGCGATCCTATTATAGGAATAGCTTCAGGCACGCCTGTTACAATTTTTACTGCCCAATAGCCAATTTGGTCCCAAGGCAAGGAATAACCAGTTACGCCAAAAGATGCGGTCAATACAGCCAGAACTACCCCGGTAACCCAAGTTAATTCGCGAGGTTTTTTAAAACCACCCGTAAGATACACACGAAATACGTGCAAGATCATCATTAGAACCATCATACTTGCTGACCATCGATGAACTGATCGAATTAACCAACCAAAGTTGGCCTCAGTCATTATGTATTGAACAGAGGAAAAAGCCTCTGTAACAGTTGGACGATAGTAAAAGGTCATAGCAAAACCCGTAGCTACTTGTACTAAAAAACAAGTAAGCGTAATCCCTCCTAGACAATAAAATATGTTGACATGAGGAGGAACATATTTACTAGTTATATCATCTGCAATCGCTTGAATCTCGAGACGTTCCTCAAACCAATCATATACTTTATTGAGATAGGTAAAGACTCCCCCTCTGAGAGCCGTATATGAGAATTTCATCTCGTACGGCTCAAGCCGAAACACACAAATACTGGTTTCAACGGATTATAGAATAGAGAGTTTCAAACTTCTTGTGGCTTAGACGCTTGACTCGATTTGATCCAACAAA